ACCCCCATTTTATTTAATTTAATGAAAATGAAATCCGGTAAGAAGATCTCAAATCACGGATTTGCACGAAATCCTTTCTTTTTTCATTGAACCGCTACAAGATCAACAATTCCATGAGTTTGGGCTTCTGTTGCTGACATAAAAACATCCCTTTCCAGGTCTTCGGATACAACCCATAAGGGTTTGCCCGTTCTTTGTACATAAACCTTTGTGATGATTTCGCGCAGTTTCAGTAGTTCTTCCGCTTCCATGACAAATTCTCCCGCTTGTGCCTCATAAAAAGCGGCAGCCGGTTGATGGATCATTACCCTGATGATATAACATAATAAATGATTTCTCGATCTCGTATGATGAGTCGAAGAGAAGAGATAAAGAATAACAAGAAAAAAAAGATAGAATTGAACAACCGTACAGGCATCTTTTGTGAATTGCATACGGCTCTACAATGGAATTGACTTTTACCTGCCATCGAAAAATGTAGGATCTATCAGATCCAGATCGGTAAATGATCCAATTACCACCCTTCCTTTCGGAGAAGTTAAAAAATACTATGATGGCTCCGTTACGTTATATAGTTATTTCCTCTATGATTCAGCAATCCCAAAGTTTCTTTTTGATCCGATCAAATAAAATAAGAAACAAATAAGATTTTTTTTTATTTTCGTATCCTTTCATAGCATAAAGATTGTTAAGAGCCTTCCGGTGTGAAAACAAAAAGTTTGTGACGCTGAAACGGACCCCCGATAGATAAGATAAAATCGGAAATACCCTTTATCTCATACTCCTCTTTCGATACATAATCTAATGTTTTGAAAAAAAAAAAACAATAAAGAATTTTCTCATATCGAATTCGAAGTGCCATGCTATTATTACTTAATATTCATATTTCATATGGCGAAGGCATAGTCTGCTTTTTTCTATCAAATAAAAAACTCATTGGCGCCAAGCGTGAGGGAATGCTAGACGTTTGGTAATTGTTCCTCCGACCAAGATAAAAGATCCCATTGAAGCGGCTAATCCCAGGCATATTGTATGTACCTCTGGTGGCACAAATTGCATAGTATCATAAATAGCTATTCCGGGTAGTACCCATCCGCCAGGAGAATTTATAAAAAAATACAGATCTTTGTTTTCATCCTCTATACTGAGATATATCATAAGACCAATAAGTTGATTCGAGATCTCACTCTCAACCTCTTGGCCTAAAAAAAGTAATCTTTCTCGATAAAGTCGGTTGATTAGGATAAAATTGTATCCCTCAGGAACCGTACATGCACCTTTTGATGCATACGGTTCAAAAAAAATCGCGAAAAAAAAAAGAATCAATGTGTAGATTCCAGCCCTCTTATTTTTAATAGCAAGCTCCTTCTAAAACAAGGGGGCTTTTTCTTCCATTTTTCAAGAAAGATGAGTTTTGACCCTTCCATATAATATATAAAATAAAATATATATATAAAATAAAAAAAGAATTCATTAAACTTATCGAACTAACTTATCATTGATGTATTGTTTCATCGAGATCCGATCCAAATCACGATGTCATTTTCTTGTTTCTAAATGGGCCTTCTTAATTTTTTTAGGTTTATGCTCTACTCCGGGTAAAGAGCCGATCGACTTCGATTTGCACATATAGGACAAATGCCCCCAATACCACTTCTTTTTACTACAACTTCTTTTTTTTTTTATTTATTTCATGTCTTCACCAAATATTCGACGTATTCATCCTATTACTCGATTGAGTAACAGTTTGAGATCACTCCTATTTCTATTTAAAAATAAAGTCATTTATGATACAATATAGTAATCATATATTACCAATTGGGTTTTTTATAAACGGAGCCTGTATACTTCATTTTATTGATACAACTAAGCCAACCATAAATTATTTGATAATATTAATCTGGATCCCCCCAAAAATTAAATGGATCTAATTGCACTTCACGCTCCAAATTGTTGATGATTCAATCAATCTTTCTTGGGTGAAACAGAGGATATCTCGATCGAGGGAGAGAACGGGAAAATACCATATGACCCAATATATCTGACAAGCCGCACTATACGTCAATCCAAGATAGATCGTCCTCTCCAGGATTTCGAAAAGGAACTTTTGGAACACCAATAGGCATAAAATAACAGAAAAAAGAATTTAGTACTATATTTCACTTTGGTATGGAAACGTAACAATGAGTTTATTGTCTTCATAATATTGGCCTTCATCATATTTTATCCTTAGATTGGATAAGTTCATAAAAGAAGACAGAATGAATAAAGGAAAATTTTTACGAATAGGGCCTTCGAATGATGAACAAGTATGGGTGCATTCACTCATAGAAAATGGGATCAACCCCCATTGCGTATTGGTACTTATTGGGTATAGAATAGATCTGTTTATCTTTGTTCCTACGAACAGAATTGTTCCATTAGTACCAACAGAATAGAACAAATACAAATATTAACATTAACCCTTGCTTCGAGATAATCCACTGAAAAGAGAATATCA